CTTCTACGGATGGCTGTGCTTCCAATTAATTATGTGAATGAACTGCACTCTCGATTCCCTTCCAAAATCTGTCTTTCAGTGCGCCAGCTCATTAGCATCTTCATTACGTTCACGAAGGAGGCATGCTCTAGACATACTTTAATCTGGACGGACGGCCTTTCACCAACGAGACTCGTCGAAAGATTGAATGTCAAACTTTGCTGTGAGAGAGCATATCGAGAAAGACCCAACCCAGGGGTCATTCCTTCTTTGATCGATTGTTCCGGTCGCTTCCCCGGACCTACTTCTTTGTTTTGTAATCCAGCCACTTTACAATCTTCATGATTCAACCTTTGCCCTCCTGTCTTTCCTCTCTCAAAGGGCGCACGGACCATTCTCTCTGAGCAACTACCCGAAAACCGCTTTCCTAAAGTCTCTTTTCTTCTCTTCAGTAACTTTAAGCCAAAATCAAGTGAATAACTTCACTTTGATTCCTGCACCTCTTGGCTCCGTTTCTGATCCAAGAAGGCTGACAAATGATAAATCAGGTAGAGATGGGAATGATACTGGTCAAACAAAATGGATGTGTCAGATTCCGTCATTGGATGTTTCCAAGTTTGTATCCCCTTCGCTTTCTCTTAACTGAACAAGGTTGTACAGCTGGAAAGGATGCCCTGAAAAACTACTTAAGATAAGTAAGTATTCGATGAACATTCTTTGTTGAGAAGGATCAACCCAAGGCACGCAAGCCCTAGCGGAGATCCTGGCACAAAACCTGTGAATGTGACGTAAGGGGAGTGCGCCTAAGAAAGCCTTTATATTATGCCCTTGACCGTAGATCGTTACCAACAGAGGACCGGGCAGTTGATATCGAAATTCCAGATTCCAAATTCCCGGCTTTCCTTCGCCAATCAAGCGCGGGACGTACTACTGATTGATTCCAGACCAGTTTGACCGGGGAAGAATAGAACGGAAAACAAGCAAAGCGAATTCCAATGATTCGAGATCTGGGGATAGCGCATTGAGCTAAGCAGCAGAAATGAGACCTAAAGCGCCGACGCTTGTCCGCTGACTCCTCTATTTATAGATTGATATTCTATGATGGACGAAAGAAAGCCTCGAGCTCTAGTAGCCGAGCCCTATGAGAGCTAAGCTCCTCTTTTGGCTTAAGAAAGATGATCGTAAAAACGAGATCTTTCATCAGCCAGGCCAGACCAAGTGACATACTCCAGATGAGTGGCCGATCCCAATTTATGGAGAAGATCCAGATTCAGATGAAGTCGCAGGCCATATTGGAATGAAAGGTAAGCCGCTTCGCCTCTGTCTGCCTATCCTCTTTTTTCTTCCTTTGTTGCCGTTTCCAGACATGGGATAAACTATAGGAATGAATGAGGTACTGCTGACCAGGTGAGAGAGATCTTCCTAATTGCACCAGCAGAGCCGGAGTAAGCGGATTGGCGTTACGTTATCAGATCCAGATGAGCTCAGAGCCATAGCCTATGCGAGCCTTACCGGAGCTCTTGTACATTTTTCAGTTTCCCTATGAGAGATCCGGCCGAAAAGGCCTATTTGAGAGACTTATTCTCGGTATAAATATAAATACCCTAAAAAAGAGCTTGAAGAGGCACTATAAACATGAGGAGGGCATAGTGATTTACAACCACCCTCACTCCGGAAAGGAAGGAGAGAGCTCAGAGGGCAAAGGAAGTTTTCTTTCAAGTCAAGAAGCTTGTCGTCTTACTGATTGAGCACTTGGCGGGGCAGGAGTAGATTGACCAAGGATGGGATTCGCGCATACCATAAACTCCCAGTCGTGAACTTCCTTTACCTTTACAAAACCAAGAAAGTAAACGAGAGGAAGGGGAGTATTCATTATACAGGATGGAGAATCGATAGACCTCTTCCCTATTGTCGACAGATAGGCTCGTACTTCTTTTCTTCTTCCTCTTGAAAGTTCTCTCCCTTCATTGATTGATCTCGTTCCCACTGAAAGAGAAAGAGAAGGTTCCCTCTACTTCAAGGGGAATCGAAGAAGGCACTGAAAGAGATAGTGAAACTGGGGCAAGAAGAACTGAAGGCTCAAAAGATTCAATGATTGCTGCTGGTAGCCGGTCTGCCGGTCGATAAGCAGCAGCTACAGGACGAGAGCTAAGCTCGCCAGCCGCCAACCAAGCCAATGCGCCATCCCTATCCCTTCCCGATGTCGCTTCCTTTGATTTGAATTAATGAGGAACGAAGGCGCATGCAAGAGAAAAGAAAGCCCCTATTTGGGCATGAGCCCTAGTACATTGACCTCTCGCAGACCTGAAACTCCAGTTTTTGGCTATTGAAAAAGAAAATCATAGAAACGAACAAAGCCATATATATAGATTCTCAATAAGGGAGGAACTCGACCTCTTCCTTGGAAGACCCTGTACTGCTAAAGAAAAGGGGCTATGGAGATGAATGCCCGTACCGTAGATCGAGGCTGAGCTGGTGGCCAATGAGATTTGCTAACCAAGCTTGTGAAAGGGAGGAAAAAGCACCAGCCGGCCAGGAATGATGACCAATTGCTGGGGGTCGATTTCCTCTTCCTTCCAGATGAACGGGAAGGGGAGAACGAAGGGGAAGGGAAAGATTCCTGGTTGTACAGTGGGACCCCTTTCTCGACCAATTGATTAGCCAGACCTCTTTCGTCACCCAACAACTTTCATTCCCGTTGAAGCATCCCCATTTTCGTCTTAGGCGAACCGAAACGATGAATTTGCATTTGACCACTATGATCTTTCACGACTTGACCTCTTTAAGAAACCATTTCTTTTCAATGGAACCTGTGAGACCTATTTGCTTCTTTTACGACTTATTCAACCCGAAAAACCTCAACCTCCGTGTTCAGCAATCAGAACCGTCTCGTCAATGATAGCACTCCCTATCCTTCATTACCTCCAACCAGATTTGTTACGAGATCTATTTATCTTCTCCCTAGATCTCGATTTCTAGGGTTTTAACCAGTCGGGTTACGATTGGGGCCTCGGTTGGTTGGGGCTTTAGAAAGCAAGTTTAATTCATACTGTGCCCATCCGCAGTTACAAGTAGTTTGACCGCTCAACAAGCGTGGAAAACATATATATGTTCAAAGAGTATGATGGGCCCAACCCTAAGCATCACAGGGCCCGAGCTTTAGACCTTGAACTTCCCGTTGATGAGTATATTGGTGATTTGGGGGAAGAATCTCTCAGTGACTGCTTTGGGGCAAAGTCTTCTTTTGGTGGCTGCTCATGAAGATGAGACAAAGCTTGCTGTCAATATCAGAAATGACCTCTTTGATGGGGCATTACCGGTGTTAGCGGGATTGTTTGCAAGAGAAGGTTGCCCAGTTAAGATACGAACAGGAGGCATGCCACGCATAGTATAAAAAAGGGCAGAGAAGAGGATTGATGGACAGAGGGAAGTGACATATATTATATATATGCCCCAGAAGAGCAGGAGGGCGCCCTCTAAGTTTACCACCCCACCCACTAATGGACTATGAGGGGGGCAGGCGAACGGGAACCGACCGAGAACGCCTGCCGCGAGAATTCACAGGTTTGTTCATTTACCAGCACTAGTTCGTACCTTAGCAAGCAAGCTGCCGCGACCTCCGGTCTCCAGGCTTAAGGCAACGGGGAGACAAGCTTGAAAGCCACACTTGCTCCTTTCTTTTCGACTTGGTGCTTTCAGTCCTGTCGAAATGCTTTTTTTTTCACTGATTTGATTGGTGGATCGGTCTGGTTCTTGCTTTAGTTTCTTCCTTGCGCACACCTTTGTTTGCATAAAGGGAGAGCGTACAGCTAGCATAGGGGCGGCTTTGGTTGGTTCCAAGAACTCTATCCCTAAGACGACCTTGAAATCGTCTAGGGGCGCCACAGTTAAATTATTCGTCTTTTTCCATTATTGGTATCTTTCTATCTCGGAGTGGACTAAGGCATCAATCTGAACTCCAAGCCCTATCGCTTGGGAATAAATGCTTCCCTAGCTGTTTGCCGGAGAAAAACGAAGCCTTAGAAATTGGAAATTCATCCCTCCAAGCGGATAAAGGCTTAAACCTATTCATCTATCCTATCCCTCGCTTTACTCTTCTCGGAAAAGGTTATCGTTCCCATGAATCTTGATCTGCCTCCTGGCATTGATAGCGATTGATCGAATTCCTACTCTCGTTTGTTTGAGAGGCTTTTCAGTTTTCCTTATCTCTCGTGTCTTTGAACTGCCATGAAAAGAATTCGAAATACGTATATCTGGTACTAAATAAACCGCCTTCGCTGGCCAACCCCTATGTCTTGGTACTCCACCCTCCCATTCATAAGAGAGTGGTAGTTGTCACCGGAAGCAGGTGAAAGCAGTGAGTTGAGTAAGTCTTGTCAACAACGCTTCGCACAACTAAATACTAACACACTGTTCACTTCTGTACTTCTCCACCGCCAAAACACAATGACTTATGCAATTCATACAGGCACGCATGAAAGAGGAGCGAAAAACGATGAATTTGCCTTAAAACCTCCGGACTCCGGCTATGGAAAAGGATCTTTTATTGTCCATGCCCTAGCCGTTGCTTCCGCTGGATCAATGGGATCCCAATCTCGATTTCCTAGGTATGCTTGCCCTGTTCAGAAACTGAAGCTACTTTTTCTCTTTCACTACACCAAACCCACGAACTTTCACCCAAACGCATACAGTTGATTCCACAGGTACCGCGGGCACGCTACTAATGCCTGTTGGACTTTGCAAAACTTTTTTCCTTACCTACTGGAGGAAGGAAAAAAGAACTTAGCTGTCGACAATCGGAACCTGAGAATATTCAAGGACCCGCTACCGGGCAGGGTAAAACCAACAGCACAGAGGCTCTGCAGCAACAGGAGCCACAAAGACGATTGTAGAAGGATACCAGGATTATACTCAAACACAGCGGTACTCTCCGAAGTAAGCCCTGAAAATAAAGGTGCTACACTAATTGTAGTAACCAGAACAGGGCCTCGGCCCCAGATGCTATGGAACACCTTTCCTTCCTTGCCAAGGGCAGCTGCTCGACCAAGCAACCAATTACCACCCTAAAACGTAGCCACTCGCCTGGGAAAAATTCCTGCTCAGATCTCAATCCTAGACTTTTTCTCTTCTACGCCGTACTTAGGCAAGCTCGGTTGTCAAGGGAAAGGCTCCAGGATTACAAGCCATGATCTAAAAAGTGATTGCCCCCCAACCCTTTTACAGTTCCAGAAGCAGAGGGAGCAGCTTCAGTAGTTCCATCTCTCTAACCCGCAGGAGTTCCGGTGGAGGGTGAGGACCCGGATAGAGAGGGACCTATGGCAGTAGTTTAAGTCGGCCCAGTGGCGGAGCTAGCAGCAGCAAAGCCTTTTTTTTAGGGATAGTTTAATTCCGGATCGAAGAGATTCACCCGTAGTAGATAAGGGGGCAAAGCCAGAGGCTAGTCTATAGGCGCCTCTATCTGTAATGGGGGAATTTCTGGCTCAAGCTTCTGGATCTGGGAAGGAACTGCTCGCTACTACTACATACGATGCACTATTGAAAGGCTCGACCCGGCCCGGAAGAGCGATCCAGGCATTTTGAAATCGTGATCCAAAGAGAGTCCTAGTCGCCATAGTCAGAGATTTAGATGTAGTTCCGGATGATCCAGATCCAATCGATTTAGCAGTCGCGCTGTTGCCCTCGAGTCTTGGTTTGGGAAGCATGTGAGTTGGAATGTACTATCCTCCCGACTGACCAGCGAATGACGCGAGCGCGACAGGTAGCAAAATTCATGATGTGACCATGACTCCCAAACATATCGACCCGAGTTGCGGAATAAGATCGACTTTTTTGAGCAGGGAGCGAGTCGAGTAAAAAAAAGGCACGATCTCGAGGCAGGGGAAGTGGAAGCACAGGGGGAAATAGAATCCACAAACCAAAAGCGAAAAGCAAGATGAAGAGGAATTCAGACCGATATAAGAGCAATAGAGTTGGCAAATCCACTGCCCGAGAAGACAGAAAGAGGTCTTTATTTGAAAAAAACAAAGAAATAAAAGAGGATTGTTCCAGGGACAGAGAAGCCAATAAAAGACATTGATCTTGCCACTGGACTATAAGTGTATCAAACCAAAGACAAGATGCGCAAGCAAGTCTATCAGAACGAGATACCGATACAAATACCGTCGGGGTAAGCCAATGGGATACCAAAGGGGTAAAGCAATCCGATAGAGAGATGCCGTTCTTTTGTGCTCTAGCGTGGAGCTCTTGTTACTCGAGTCACAGAACCCGAGGGAAAGAGCTCATCAGCATGCAAGTCGATAAAACCTAAAGGCAAGATGCGAAGGTACGAGCTTGAAGCATATAGGGGCAGCGACCCCTTATTAGTTTAGTAAAGTAAAGCTCCAAAAAACGAGAGATTAACCTGCGGTGCAGATCTGACTCGACTAAGGAAAGATCTACTCCGAAAGATCAGAGAAAGAAGAGCGTTTGATCTACTAATAGCGGCATAAGAACAGCAACTATACTGGCATTTGCTTCAACCTAAGCAAGACGCATTTTTGAGACATAGTGATCCATACTCTCTGTCGGGGGGCTTAGGCTTGGCGACCTAGGCTCTGTCCACCAAACCAATATCAAATATCTCTGTTGGGGACCTAGGCTTGTGGCACCCCCTATCTCTTAAATCTCTTAAAGGCTGTTCAAAATAAATATCTCTTTCTTTCACCAAAGATGCTCTTTTCTAAGTTCACTTTTTTCAGGAAGGCTTTCTTAGTGTTACGGGAATAAAGGAGAAGAAAGCGCCCCTATCTACCAACATGAAGCGCGTTGCCAGGGTGGATCGAATGTTTTCTAACGTATTCTTATTTTTTTTTCCAGTAGATCTATATTCTCCGGAAGATCCCCCTTATCCATCGGAAGATCATTCTGCAAAAATGGGTGGAGAAAAATGAGCAACTACCATTTGCATAGACCAATCCTTGACCTCGATCGAATCCCCCAAGCTCACTCGAAAGCCCTTATTTCGCTCTATTCTATAAATGCTTTCGTCTTGGATAAATGCGTATTGAATTGCTTAAGAACGCGTATAAGTAGTTCTAACGCGATCTGAGAGGCTTCGTACTGTTCTTGTTGGGCCAGCCGTCTATTACATAATCAAAGTCAGTCCTCCCTGAAAGAAGGGAAACCACTATTCTTTTAGGAATCCGGCTAGCCAATAGAAAGCCCTACTCGTAGAGGCCTTAAGCGAGCATTCAGTTAAAGTCAGTATTAACCTTGCCCTTGTTTACTTTTTTGGGGCTAGCTAACCATAGAGAGGAGAGCCCGTTAAGGAATGGGCATCTGAACCGGGCCAAGCTCTTAGAATGAATGAGTACTTCGGGACTCTATGACTAACAATCTGAACTGGACCGGTAGTATCCGAATGCACAAAAATGGATTTCTAATCGATTGATGCACTTTTCCTTTCCCGGGAAACTAACAAGCCGAACTTGTTAGAAGGCTGTTAAATTTCGTTCTAACCTACTTAATTAAATAGAAAGAGAATGTGGTGGTACCGCCAAAATATGGTCTTCGTAGGTCTTGGAGTCTCGGTTTTATAGAATCGGAGCAGGCACCAACAAAGAATAGGTTGAATGAACCGGACACCGTACCTCACCCGAAATCCTGCTGCCAAAAAAAAGGAAAGCACCCGCAGCGTACAAGCGGAGGAGTCTTTAGGTAGTCTTTCCCTATTTCCGAGCTTGGTTGGTTAGCTCCTTTCGTACTTGTATTGTATTTGCTTCTCGTTGACTAAACCGCTGACTGGCCGGTTTGCGAGTGATGAACCGATCTCGGGGAAAAGGTCAGACTTGATAAGTGAGTTCAGAGACAGAAGTGGTCAAGGGGCTAATTGACTCGCATGCTTACCGCGGAGCGGAAGTGAGTACTTAAGCGGACTTAGCCGCTGATTGAACTGATCTCGAAGCGGACCGGGTTGCGTCTACGGCGGGAAGGGTAGGATTTGGGTTTGTTGGGGCAAGGAGTAGTTTCTTTTCCGCCAGGGGAGGAACGAATCCACGAATCAAAGAAGTGAACCATGTTGTTCGAAGCGATCCAAGTGAGACTGGGACTACGTACTAGGCGAATCAATTATTCGTTCGTTCAAGTTCAATCCCATCGCGGAATTCTTACTTCTGCTTTTCGTTCGATCCAACCGGATTCCCCTAAGCTAAGGGCTCTCGGAATTCCCCTGAAAGAGTCACTCTAACGGGGCATTTCACTAGTCGAATTTCCTCGGGTAGAAGAACGTAACTCAATTCAGCTTAGAATTCATCTATTCCTATTCATTGATCTAATCCAGATCTGATATTTACCATTCTATTTTGAAGGGCTGATCTTGTTTACTCTGATTCCTTCCTTGGTTTGGTACTGCTTTCAGCCTTATAGCTCATTGAAGCCTTGCCTTCTAGCTTTTTCCCTCGGCTCGGATCATAGAACTGCCTTGTCCCGATTGAACTGGAATTGGCTAAAGACCGGAGACATACTTTCCTGAATGCAAGCTTCAAGCAAGGGTTTCTCATCAATCCTTCGAGGGAGATCCCTGGAAAGAAAGATAAGTAAACAGTTCGATCCCTTGCAAGCAGGGGATTTGGGCAAGTACAAAGACTCGGGATGAGCTCCTTAGCGCTTACTCCATCGGCAGTAGATGACCTTTCTTAGGCACCTGGCTGACTCTTCCTCCCGACTTTCCGTAAAGCGCTTAGAAGGGAAGGGCCCATGCTTACTTCTTACTTCATGGGTTGGTTTGGCCTCTTTCCTTCCTTTGAAAGAGATCCCAGGTGCAGTGCCTATTCACTCTGAATCGGATCTTGCACTTTCAGACCGGTCCTTTTAGCGCTTAGTTAGTCCAGCCTTTGAGCGAGATCCAATGACGGAGGTTCGGGATCTTCTATCTATAAGATTGACCAAAGTGGAATGCTGACTTACTAAGGGCAGGGCTAACCGAACTGGGCAACTTTCACTGGTTTCATTTCCGAACAGAACTTCAACTCCCTTGAAAGGGACTAAATCGGCTAAATCAAGGCAATAGTGATTTCTCGAGGAGTTAGATCCAGATATGATCTTTCCCATAAAGCTAGGCATGCCAAATAAAATCCGTATTCCAGAGCAAGGAAGGTCTCAGAAGACTAGCTATAAGGAAAGATTCTATTCCATATGCCAAAGCCAAGAGCCAAGCTAACTCAATAAAGGAAGAAACCCTGCCAAAGCTTGGAGTGGGAGTTGAAGAGTTAGGATAACAAGAAAATGTCCTTTAGTAGCTACTATAAGGTAAGGAGGAAGGAGATACAGCTTGAGCTTGAGCGTGGAGCTTGTCTTCTTGACAGGCCTACTTTTCTTTGTTCAACTGGGCTGGTTCGCTTGACGGGTCCTGGTAGGCGCAGGAGAGCAAGCAAAGCATGACGGTCTTCAGTGACGCATTCCTGTAGTTCAAGAGTGAATAAGGAAGTTCCTTCTTGGTTTCGCATGCCAATTTGCAACTGCTTTATTTCGCTACACCCACCCTCCGACCTGATCCTTAATCTATTTTATATTAGCTTTACATTACGAAATACCTTCGCGGAGTTCGAGGGAAGAACCCAGAACCCGATCTAGGGCGGAATAGCAACTCGTACGTAAGCATACACACTTCGAGCAGAACTCAAAGCGATCATAGCGCTGATCCCCTTACCTACATAGCCATTATTGCAGATCCGGGCGTTGCGTGGTTGTTTTGCAAGATCTCGCTTTCATTTCGTAGAGTGGATCAAACATGTGTTCAGCTTGATTCGTTGGTGCAGTCACTTCATCATCTTATGATTTGAAACTCGATTCCGCTTACACAAACAACGTAGTTGTTGCTTGGTGAGTCCCTTCTCCTTTGTGTGCTCCTTCGGTTTTCTAGTAGAGAGATCTATTTGCATCTGAAAAGCGGTACATTACTGGACAAGAGCGAGTTGGATAGACACAGAACGTCCTCCACACTGCTTACTCCGTTAGGCGATTTCTCTTCTACGCTACGATGTTGTACGCTGGCACGGCATACTTCGGTCCGGGGGTACCACGCAGCAATCCTTTCAAGCAAGACCCGGTAAACAACACGCCGAACCCTTCTATACCCTTCTTAGATAAGCACGAATCCCTAGGGACAGAGAACTTCAGTCTATCTTTTCCCAGATCATTGCACCTCACCCAATAACATTGGTCTTATTTTTGTTCAAAGAGATTATTCAGCCAAGATTGATTCTGTCGAGGCAACTCTCTTGATCTTGATGTCGAAACTAGGGTTGGTTAATTATAAGTTAGAGGGTAACCGAACTCCATTCTTGAGTCTCGAATCAACGAACGGATTGATTGTTCCGAACCTGGCACGGTTGCACTCGCTTTTTGGTTGACTACCTCCGTCGTTATCTCTCTTAATCCCCCCACCCCGAAATCTTGGGTGCCTGTAGCCGCATTTAGCTAGCCCCTTAAGCTTCCCACGTCGATACCAGAAGGACTACAACTACTTACGGGGGTGCTAAACAGCTCCGGCACAGTTACTTGAGTCAAGTCGGGAAGGTAAGCCCAAAAGAGACTTAATCCTATAGACAACGGTGGGAGAATGCGGCAAGGCCAAAAAGACCGGTGCTTCGCTAACTCCCAAAGAAAGGCTGACACGTGAAACTGGCATTTCATGCAATTTGACATGAGGACGGGAAACACTTTGACAAACAATATGACCTATTCCCCTTTCGGGGGACCTTTCAAACCGCGGCTTATGCAAACTTACACCTGAAACTAGAAAACTGCTCGTGCCAGTCAGCTCCTTAGCGATTTTGATCGCTTTGACCCCTTTACCCCGAGTCAAAGGGTTTTGCATTAACCGTTCCTCAAGCTCTACTTGTCGCTCCGAAACGCTCTTTCTCGCAGGACGACTAGGGGCCAGCCCGGGAAAGTTAATGCAAGGTTTGGGGGACAACGGGGCATATGAAGAAATTGGGGACCGGAGGCTTGGAACGGGGCGATTCTCGTTATGTCTTGGGTCAAGTACACGATGATATACCGAATCTAACAGAGATTTGGTGGAAAATCCAAACATAGTTGTAACATCATTCAATCTTATTTCTTAGCACACCGCCTCCTAAGAAGGGAAACGAGTGCCTTTCGGCTAAAAGGTGGGGACCTCGCAAACATGTGGGAATGGGGGCATTACAGCTACCGTGTTGTCTTTCTAGCTAGACTATACTACGAAATTTTTATCGGCCTTTCACAGCCGATTCGCGAGCACAGGCTTTTGATAATAGAGGATTTCTTGCTTGCTGCTTGTTAACAGCTTTTCCGTCGAAGGGAATCATTTTTCCTCAGTTGATGTCTTCGATCGTTTAACCTTACTTCCCCTCTATCCCGCTAGCCAGCTTACTTCTTCCGTCCATTACTACCGTACTATCCCATATTTCGTAAAAGCGGAGGCTTCAGTTCTATCCCCATTGCCAACTTTCTTAGTCGTAGAAGGGGCTATTGCCTTTTCTTTACTAGTTTCTAAAATCTCTTAGTCCGGCTATTACATATATCCCGTAGTCCATATGTATGATGCTGGCCCTTTCGTCCTAGCTTTGAATTCCGTAAGCATTCCAAACTCTACCATTGTTGGAAGGAAGGCTTATTGCTTTTTTGTTGTTGCAAGGGAATTGCTTTTCGGTTGTTTTATAGTTAATAGCCCCCGGGGGTTTCTCTTCTTTTCTTCTAGCGTCTCCCGTAGCGGAGAAGCATTTCCTTTGCTTCGAATCAATCCTATCATCAGTAGGGGTCTAATGCCAGTCTTCGAGGCAAATGAATCAATCGTATCAACCTTTCCAGCACTAATTCCTTCACTTGATCGGTCTCATATGTGACCTTAAAAGAGCTGGTTCACTCCGCTGTTCTCAAGGCATTGAAGAGTAAGCCTACCTTCGGTTATGGGATATACCGAACCAGTCCAACTGGGCAATTCCTCGTCACTCTTTTATTCATTATTCCTGGAACTCAGACTCCTGAAAGCACCTCCGGTCGAGTTTTCCAGGTCTAATGCACTAAAGGAACTGTCTGCTGCGTTGCCAAGGACGGCGCCCTGTAGGGAGAATCTATCTTCTTTTTAGCATAGCAGGTGTTAGGACTCTTCTTCCTTAGCCGAAGGGAAGCACTAAGACAGAGTCTGCAGCTGGTAGAGGAGGACGGCGCCCTAGCGAAAGTCGAATTATCTTATTGGTAGTACGTGTTAGCTCTCTTGTTCTTAGACCGGAGGAGGAGGTAAGACAGGGGCAGTAGTAGTACGCGTGCGAGTAATAGTAGTTTTATAGTTTCGAATGTTGATTGTAGCTTTAGTCTAAGCCAAATCTTAGTGTTGGAAGTAGTGTCGATCCCCATCGGTAGTTGGCGAATCTACAGTGTGTATAGGTAGTAGTGGAGTAGTCTCTCCTATTGAGAGAATATAGACTGGACTTTTTTCTTATTTCTTAAGGCAAGTAGCTGGTAACACATAGTAATAGGCACCATTCCTCCCTCCCGTAAGCTTTTTTATACTAAACATTCCTCTTAGTCTCAGTTTTGACTCTTCTTCCTTTCCATGAGTCTTAAGTAAGAAAAGAACCATTAGTTGGTCGCTGGTCTTATGGTAATGGTGACTATCTGCTTCGTTTCCAATGCGTAGTAGTTCTCAAGTGTAGGAGGTGCTTTTAGCTTTGGAAAGAGTACGCGTGCCCGTATAGGTGGCGTGCCAGTATAGTTGTCTTTCTGGTAATAGTTTTAGTTGCAGTTATGCTCCGTGGTGACAAAATGGTTTTCCTTTGAGTTGATGGTATGGGTGCAGGTATGGGTATTGGAAGTGTTAATAGTTTGGTGATTGTATTGCTAGATCTATTCTTCCTATACCTAATTCTCTAGTCATAGATGTATTGTTGCGAATGCGCCTCAGTCTCCAGTGTTTTAGGAAGTGAGCGAAGTTCCCAATGTGAGAGGAATAATGGCTTTCGCCCTAAGGCTTCATGAGAGCCTGAAAACTGGGGTTTGGTTCATGACTGATTTTTTGCTTTTTCCTTTCGGGCCGGATCGGATAAAGAAAGGAGCTAAAGAATGAAATATTCATAAAAGTAGTCCTTACATCCCTCCGCAAGCATAAGTAGAGTCTCTGACTTCAATAGCCAGTCTTGTACTAATAGATTGCACAGTGCCCAGTCCTCTAAGATCTATTGACTGAGTAGTCTATAACTTCCGTATTCTCCTTCCTTGACTTCCCTTCCATTCAGCTCTCTAACTAAAGGAATTAATATCCTTATAGTCCTTAAGCAGAGGAAAAAGGCATAGCTTCATTGAATCCTGTGGGACTACGATTTCCTCCTTCACTAGTATAGTACTGCTACTCTATTGGAATTTGATTAATAGGCCCTATCCCTAGTTCAAGGACTAAGTGATTTACATATCTACCTTTCTACCTTTAGCACCTAAGCGAGTGCTAATGCTAATACCAACCTTTTTGAAACTAAGTGTAGGCTCTCCAACCTTTAAGAACGTCGTGATTAAGATAGCTGCCTTTTGAAAGTCAGTCTTTGGGTACTACCTGCCTTTATCAACTAAGTTTATATAGGACCGCCCTTTCTAAGCCCGCTTCTGCAGAACTCTTGGGACTAAGATTCCGTACCTAGTACAGTAAATCAGAGGATTAGACTATGTATGGATGTAGCTTACCCGAGATAGGTAGAGGAAGAGGAGGCAAGAACTTGCTCGGCATGTGACTTCTACGGCAATCCCATGTCTTCAGGCAAGGTAGCGTTAGCTATCCTAGGTTGTGAATTGAAGCTTTTTCTTCGCCGGGTATGAACGAGATGGAAGAACCGATGTAAGATAGACAGACCGGATTCCAGTGTTAAGTATTTCCCCTACGAGCGAAGGAAAAGAAATGCTTTTTTTCAAGCAAGTCAGGGAAGGAAGAAACTTCACTGCAGGGTAAGGCTAGCAGGACAGTTCACTGCTCAGTAATGTGCTCACGAATTGGATTTGACCCAATATCCCCCTATCTGGGGCTACTTTCCTTTTAGTCGATCGTGATGTAAGTCTATTATTCCTTGCATCATAGGTAAGGCAAAGCGCTTTCTTTTAAGAATGCATATGGTTCCATCTTTCTTTCTTTAGTTAACCCACCTTTTTCGTAAAGTGCTTGTAGTAATTCTGGGAAAAAGTATGAATTCATTATTCTATTAGCATAGCATGAAGTAGTAAACATTTTACACTAGGGGTTTTACCATACTATACATGCAAACATAACAAATAAAACAAAACAAAGATAGTTAGCATAGATAGGAGTCTATCTCCAGTAGGCACCGGAGTAGATCTACACTAAAAAAAGACAAAGAACACCAGACATGAAAACAAATGTCTCCAGACACTTATTTAATTTAAACCTTCTAAAACTAAAAAGAGCCGAGGGACTCTTTTAGTTTTCTCAGGCACCAAGGAAGATTGCCGCCAGGATCAGTGTCTGCTGCTCCTGGCGTAGTCCCTGGAGTCTTTCTTCTAGTTCCCGAATGCTTTGACGGCTTGCTTCCATTCGGGCTTCAATAGCAGCCGGGTTCACGGAGCGAAGATGCCTCCAGAAACCATTTAACCTTCTTCGAGTATTTTTAATAGCATTTTCTACATTTTGTATTTCAACGTTAATTTCAGCAAGTCGCTGGGGAATGGCGAGAATTTGAGCAGGGAGGGCCATGGCTTCTCGATATACACTGGTAGAAAACTCTTTTATGTTTTTTGTTTTTGTAGAGCACAAAAGCTTATCGAGCCTCTATTTATAGAGTTTAGAGCAATTCTGCAGTACGAATTGCATGGCTGGCACAATCTGAGTACTATAACCACGCTGCCTGTATGAAAAAACAAACTTTGCAAAACAGTTTCACCTAATCGATCGTGGTGAAGTCAGCAATGGATTCGGCGGATCATCCACGTCATGCTAGGATTTGGAAAGGACATTTACGAGAGTGAGGTGAGTTTTAAGAGAAAGACGGGGGTGGATTTTTTTGCTCTAACTGGCTGTGAGCATGGGAATTGCGTTGCCGAGCAGAGGACAGAGAGGAATTTGGTGTTGCAGGATTGATGACCGGAAAAGGGTTGATAATGTGTTGGTTTGTTTTAGCAGGTATATTGGTATGAATGAACATATTATAGATATAGAATGTAGAAGAATCTCGCCATACGGCACGAGCAGTTGAGTACAGTACTATCATGCCTTTGTTGTGTGAAGAAACTAAAAAACTTGCGAAGCACGCACCTCAATCACCCTGCCTGTGTGAATTGAACGAACTGACAAGTACAACCAGCTTAAGCTGGTTTTCCACCTATTTGTGAGTGTTCGGCCATTTGAAGCAAAGTCTAAAGGACATATTCGTTGCCGATTTGGGGTTCTGATGGAAGATACTGCGGAGGTTATACACCAAGTACACACGTGATTCTGCTCTGGCAGAAGTGCACGCGCAATTCAGCTCTGGAAAAACTTCCTGAGGTCCAGAGAGAGATGAAGTTTATAGTCAACCTCTGCCTCTCAGATAGCCTTCTTTTCCAACACTTCTATGTGGAGATGGATGTAATATTAATATGATTGATAGTTTCAGTTTACTATTTGCAGTTTTCAAAAGTCTCAAATTTAGGGCTTGGTTCCGGCCTTGTTTCGTAGTGAATTTATGGATTTGAATACTTCTCACACTGAATTCGAATTTGTAAATTCAACTTGACTTGTACCTGGAACAGAGAATAAGGGTATCAAATTGAAATCCAGGCACTGTTTTCTATTTGCGGTTAGATGTGCTCGGCAGATGCTAAAGCCAGAGCGTGATGGCAAGAGTTGATCGAGCGAATAATCACAGTTCTTAGCTATCACATTCAGAAAGACTACTGGTTTCACTCAATTAAAGAAACTATACCCTTACAAAATGAAGTAGTACTCCCACACAGTTGTTCAATTTTAATGTCATTCTCGACTTTATCCCTGACTGGGTGTTTGATTTCAGGCCCTTTCGAGGAGGGTATCTGATTGGTTAATGTCAGCCCGGCTCGCATGGACTTCCGGTGTTTCTTAGTTGACAACTGCATTGCAATTTGAAGTTCTCCAGTTACTCCTGCACAAGCAACAGCAGTTATGGATCTGATTGAGGAGCGCTGGGAAGAATGGATCGGGGAGATGCCCTTGAAGATCACTTACCCAGCTCTGGAAGGACATGAGTGGAGAATTGTCACCGGATTTGATCCAAAAAACACACGGCGGAGTTACCTTATTGGTGAGTCTTGGCCGGGTTAGTGTTTCAGGAAGAAAACATTATTGTACGTTATTTTTTATTTAAATAGTGCAATTTCAAAAATGAAAGGAAAAAGATGCTTGTACGCACATTGGATTTGCTAACTCAATTGATCCTACTGTGTCTAGATCAGGGTTCCCGTTTAAGAAAGCTGTGTTAGCTTTGTATTGGCTCCCATCTGACTTAACGGGGCCCTTAGTTGAATACCGATCCAAATTGTGTGAAAATTTTTCACTTTTCCAATAGAGAATTATTAGTTATGTTAAATACCCCGAAAAGTCCTCATTTACCCCGGCAGGCAAGCTCCGCAGCGAAAGGAATGAAATCCTCTGCTGCGGTCGTGAAAGGTGATCAAATCAGTTTACCTTCTAAGAAGGGCGATATGCTTAACACATGAAAAAAAAAAATAGAATAGATAAACTTTCTTTGTTAGGGCGGGAAGCAGTAAGATCAGTAATGGTCCAAAAAGAGGAATAGCGGCCTTATTATAACTGTTCTTCTCTTTCTTTCTAAAAGGTGATAGATAGAAGGACTACGAGTACTTTACTAAGAAAGCTATCCGTAGATGCCTTATTCAGTCTTAGAGCTAAGAGTTAAGCGCTTAAATCAATTCAAGCCGTTTGGTTGCTAAATGCAAAATAAAGAAATTTCCATTTTCCACTTAACATGAGTTTAATACAGTTAGACCTAAACGACATTCATTAGAACATAAAAATTCTCGTTTCTTGTCGTCTGTTTTGCTTCAGTTTTTAAAATATAAGCTAATCATTTTTGTTGAATTTCTGCACCAGATCCAAGTTATATAAAGTTTGTGTTCAACGCCAAAAACTTTCCATCGGAGGATTACTATTACTATATAATTGTAGGAGGTGGCACTCCCGGTTGTCCGTTGGCCGCCACCTTGTCACAGTCCTATCGAGTTCTTGTGCTTGAACGAGGTGGCGTTCCCTATGGCAACCCCAATTTGATGACCCAAGAAAGATTCTTGGCCACACTCACTGAGGTTGATACATTTTACTCCCATGCCCAAGCCGAGGATGGGGTCCCCAACGCCAGAGGACACATTCTTGGTGGCTTCCAAAAATGCCGGCTTTTACAGCGGAGCAGACCAGCAATTCTATCATAAATCGGGTGTCAATTGGGACCTGAGAGTTGTGAACGAGCCGTACGAGTGGGTTGAGAAGGCAGTTGTCTTTAGGCCGGAGCTTAGGAACTGGCAATCATTGGTTAGAGCCGATGTTCCTTTCCTTGGCAGTCGAGCTCCTTCGGATCCTTTTAGAAGGGCAGAATCGAAGTCTAGTGTTGAACAAGTAGGTGTAACTGTTGAGTTCTACGGCGGCGAACTCAATGGAGTGAGTTATAGCGATCCTGCTACTGTGAAAAAAGATGCTAGACGTGCTCAATTGGGTTAAGCGAATTAGATCGTGCTACTTTGAAATCCGATGGTGTTTTTCGTAGCAGTCTAAGGGGTTGGTTGACTTTTGGACATACTTCATTTGCTTTGCTTTTCTTATTCGGACACATTTGGCATGGTGCTAGAATCTTGTTCAGAGATGTTTTTGCTGGTAGTGACCCAGATTTAGATGCTCAAGTCGAATTTTGAGCATTCCAAAAAGAAATATGGATTGAAAGGATTCAGAGAGGCCTGTAGAGAAAAAACATTTATCCAAAAGATTTATTCATTACTACTACATAAAGCACTACATTACATAAATAACCACATATGCCTTTACTAGAGCTTTAAAAGCATTATGCTAACTACATTAATTATTTTCGAAACAGAAATAAGTCAAAGGATAGGCCTTAACAAGTAGACAGAAGATAAAGTCACTACTTTTTTGAATTTCTTCTAGTGGTTTTCCCGGTCACGTAAGGTGACAGCCTGCACAATGAGTGCTTGCTGCTCCTCCTGCAGCACTTGCAGCCTCCTCTGCTTTTCCCTTATGTTCTCTCTGGCAGCGAAAATGCGTTCTTCTGCCTCTGCAGGATCTCTTGCTCGAACATTTCTCAAAAAGAGGTTTAGCGCTCTACGACGCTCTTGAATTTCATTTTGCAGTTGCCCCATTTCGGCAGCAATTGCAGAAAGCCTGTTTACAGCATCCATATCCATACGTGCTAGTACTCAATTTCTTTGATTTGAATTTGATGAAGACACTTATCGAGCCTCCATTTATAGAGTGGTAGAGGAATCTCGCCATGCGTCACGAATTAGATGGCAGGCACAATTCTGACTAGTTCTCCGCACTACTTTTCTGCAGTTGAAGACTCTCATGCCTTTTTAATGAAAAACTGGCTGGCTCTGGCTACCTTGCGGAGGCTCCCTACCAAGGATGTGCTTAGCAAACATGGTATGTTTGTAGATTTGACTTGTATTCTGTGTGGGCAGGAAGAGGAATATCTTAACCATCTCTTCTTTTCCTGTTTCTTCTCCTCCTCTATCTGGATCTCTTTGTGTGGAAAATGCAACATCCCGTCTGTTGCTATGAATTGGGAGGACACTCTGCGTTGGATGGCTCAAACTTTTAGGGGCAACTCTCTTTCCAGTTTAACTGCTAGATTGATGTTCGCTGCTGTAGTCTACGGTATTTGGCAGGAAAGGAACTCTCGCAATAATTATAGTAAAGGTGAACATGATTTGGTGTCGTACTAAAGAAGGCGAAGGGTGAATTGCACACCCTTCTTCTAATGCATCCCCAAAGTCTTGCTATAATCCTGCCTTCATCTAGATCATGTATATTTGATGATATTCTCATCCTGATGTACCTTGCTCTAAAGGGTTCCTGATCTCTCATGCTAACTTGTAGTTTGTTGGCTATCATTACGATAGGCACATTTGCTTTCTTGTGAAATCCCCGTGAATCCTTTGGTTCGTGGGATTCATCGAAAACCCATAGATCATAGTAATTGTGTGCCCCAGTGAGATCATCTCCTCGGGAGCTGGTAAAATATATTCTTAAAACACGGGATAGTATATGGAAAAGGGCTGTCTTCTGCATATTTGGCACTCCATAAATGAATAGCTGCTTTGTTTTTATCGGCCTGTGAAAAGATAGTTGACAAGCAATCCAATCAAGTAATAGATATTTATCTTCTAGCTCTTCGATCTCATACTCCTCCGGTTGTCCATGTCTCTCAAAATAATCTATAAATCTCTCTCCCAGAGTTGTTTGCATATCTCGAACTACCTGTAGATCCTCATATAGATTCCTCATGCTCTCATAGGAATGCCAGGATAGCTTCTTTTTTTTTGGATAAGTAATAAGCTTTATTTCAATAACTAATGAAATACAACAATCAATGTAACCAAAGTACCGGGCGGCATCACCTGCTCCTTAACTTATAATGAACAAGGAAAATCACAAAAGCAAAGCTCCATAATACAGCAAGGGAAACCCAGCAGATACTGGCAGCACTCTATTCATACAGCAATAGTCAAACAGATACTCCCAGTGCAGCAAGCTCCATAACCTGCAGAACACCCCCAGTGCAGCAACCCATCCAACCAAGCAAACCCAGACAGATGAACAAATCCAGCAGTACAACACAAACAAACCAAGCTGTGACAACAAACAAGGTTAGCTACAGATGCTGTCAGTAAGGCCCCAGGCTTCTACCAGCCTGATATTCGCGGATGACCTTGGAAAATTCCGCAGGTAAATGGTCCTAGTTCTGACATACTCCAGAATTTCCAAGTAAATTTGAACTAACCTCCTAGTTTTACCACTTTGCATCCTCATCTTCCTCTCCTTCCATAAGGAGTAAACAAATGCCGCGAACATCAATCTAACTATCAGGGACAGCAATGATTTATCACTGAAGTTTCGAGATAGCCATTCCACATTTGTCTCCCATCTCCGATGTGAACGTGGGAGCGCACACCTATCGCACAAGAGTGACCAAATACGAGCCGTAAATGGGCAAGAGGAGAACAGATGGTCAAGAGTTTCCTCTTCTTCCTTGCATAATACACATCGGTTAATCTGCATAATCCCCATGCTGACTAGTTTGTCCTGTGTGTATAGCTTCCCCCGGATAGCCATCCAAAGAATGATAGCATGACGGGGGATTCCGTTTTTGAACCACACAAGTTTATGCCAACCCACCACAGTCTCTCTATGCCTCACAGAGTTCCATGCGCTCTTAATGGAGAACTTTCCATTAGGAGACTCAGCCCATACTATCCTGTCCCTCGAGGTTCGCCCATCACCTACTGGGTACTTGATTTTTCCACGGGCAATTTCCCTTAAATTCAGGATCTTACGCCATGTCCATGAGCAATCTCCGGGACATTTAAGTTCCCAGAAACTTCTCCTTTTGATCAAGTAGGTCCAAACCCAGCTGGACCAAATAGAGTTCTCCCGATCACTACAAAGGTTCCACACATGTTTCAACATAGCAGCTTGATTCCATGTGTCAAGCCTTTTGACTCCCAACCCTCCCTCTTTAAAGGGGAGACACACATTAACCCATGCCACTTTGGCCCCGCCATGGCTAAGTTCACTCCCTTTCCATAGAAAGGCTCTCAATACCTGTTCCAGTCGCTTGATAACAGCTTTAGGGAGGATAAAAAGGCTTGACCAGAAAGTCTGTACAGCGAACAGTATGGACTTAATAAGCTGTAACCGGCCCGCATAGGACAAGGAGTGGGCTGTCCAGCTCTTAGCCCGAGCTACTATCCTCTCAACCAGCGGATTGCAATCTTATTTCTTCACGATTGAAGAAAGAAGGGGTACTCCAAGGTACCGGACTGGAAGCTTACCTTCGTTATACCCCAGAAGATTGATGATCTGATCTTTTATACCACATGCAACACCGCACATAAATAGATTACTTTTGACGGGGTTGGGGCCCGACAACTCTTTGAACTTTACAAGGCAATCCTTGACCAACGATGCAGAGTAAGCCTCCCCTCTGCAGAAAATCATGAGATCATCCGCAAAACACAAGTGGGTGATTCTCTTGAGCTCTTTATCGATCGGCGATTGTGAAAAAAGAATAGGAGTCCTTTAGCCTTCGGTCAATAGGAGTAATTCTTCCCTCTAGTAGGTCAGTCAGTCTTTAAATGTGTTCCATAGAATAGAAGAGAAAGAGTCAGTCTTTACTCCTTAGTCTGCCGCTATCTTTCATCCCTTAATTGCCTTATCTTTTATTTTTCTGTTGTAAACCGGCCGTTTGTTAGGATCTTCTCGCCGTAACCAGTAATAGGCTTATCCGCCGTTTCATTCGCATTATCGTGAGCGGGTCTGGTGAACTACCCTTTCACTGGTTCTAGCTACTATTGGATTTGAACCCTAGCTTAGCACTCCCTCTTGTTATTGTTAGGGATATACTACCCGTATAATCTTGATTCTCCTTTACAGACCAGCAGACCTTACATACGCAATTCCTCGATTCATTAACGTGCAAGAGAAAGCGATCCACAAGAGGGTTCGTTCATCTAACACTTACCCACTATCGGCTTCAAGCAACTATCGATGTAGACTGAGAACCTATTGTATAAGGTTTTACTATGTGTGAGAATTTGTTTACAATTTTTTCACATACTCGATTTACCTAGGAAGTCCTGAGAGAGCAACAGCAGCTGGAATTGGACCGAGGGGTACTAATCCTTCAGACTGTCTCAATCCAGGTAACTCTTACTCCATTACTTACTGACAAACGGATCCAGGTAGCTCAGATCTAGCTAGGTTAGACGGTTCGGTCTTAGATGGTTTGCTTGGTCTAGTGTGTTAGGGCTAGCTGAACAGAGCAGAACGACTTCTCATAGACTGGAATCTGCTCGCAAACAAACTTGCTTCTTGCCCATGTACTCGTAAGGGATCCCTGAATCTCTAGCCTCTTCTTGATCCGACTCATTGGAGCTGGAAGCTCGATTCTGCCTCCTCCCCAGAAACAGGAAAAACGACTACTTCTTCTCCAAAAACTGCATCTGCTAGTGCCTTCATTTCCCTGATTGTGCCAGCTACGTTCTTCCTCTACTTAATATATATATTTCTTCAAAAGGCTACAAATAATGGGTTTTAATGCATCTGAAAGCAGCACTCGTACTATCTGTTAAATAAAAGAAAAGGATGGATTGACGTCAACGCAGGTCTGTTCCCTTGTATAGTAGAGGTTTCGCAGATCATAGAAAAGAAAGAATCAAAAAAAGTGGAGGAAATGATAGAGAGGAGACGACGCAGATCTCTGAGAATCCTGCGAAAGAAAAGAGCCACTCTGACCTTTCTTGCGTCGGACGATAAAACCTCTGAGGAACGACAAAAACTCCACGATCTGCGATAGATTCTCTGAAGCTCAGAGAATGCTCCACGGCCTGCTACAAGCTTCCTGGAAGAGCAGAGATGATCGACGGGGAGGACTTGCCATGAAAGTTTATATTGCTGAATCCTCTCTGATGGAGGTCTGCGACGAACACTAGAAAAGAAAGGACTCCTCGCTCTGCACTGAATCGACGAACACTATAGATTGCCGGCTGCCGCCCCCTGACCCCGCAGAAAGCGAAGATCCGCAGGAGGATGATGATAGAGGAGGCTCGAGAGACCTGAGGTTCCTTGCAACAAGGATGGAGAATGAAGCAGGGGTTAGAAAACAACCCTAGAGGAGCACCCGCTCTGATACCTTAATAAAACGTGAGTGAGGGAATGAATGAATGATGGATCTGGGGATTCTATATATCTATCATTTATATATGATAGATATATTAACACTGCTCACCTCTTGAGGTTCGTCGCTCCTCTCGTCTGAAATTTCCAATTCAGAGGTTAGTTTCTTATGATTCTTTTTTCAGAGGTCATCGTCTTTTTATTTCTTCTATCCTATCTGTCAAAGAACCTGAGACCTTTGCAGAAGCAGCATCCCAGAAGTGTCGGCAACCGGCCATTCAAGAGGAAATCGATGCCTTACAGCATAATCTTTGACTCCATGCGCAGTCATATAAAACCACCTGACCTTTCTGAGTCGCTTACTTTAGCTTCCCCTCCCACCGCCCATGGAAAAGAATTCCTTTATTCTTCAGCCTTAAAAGAAAGCTTGTTGTTATTCCTTCCCCGAGCAAACTTTCTCTGAGCCTACAGCCCGATCCATCTTAGTTCGATTAGGAAGTCCACGCACAACGAGAGCGAAGTCATGCGAACTCAGAAGCAGCAGCAGCATTTGTTCCGTTTCCGGCTGGCCTATATTGCTTTCTCATCGCGGTATACTTGAAATCGCCTATCCGATGGAAAGCGAATCGAAGTTGCTTGCGCGCTTCTTTGCAGTGCTGTTCTCTACTGCATCTTATCCAGGACCCGATGCTTCGGCGGATGCACTTTGTCTAGGAACCTATTTATCTTATTAAGTATCAACCGATGGAAGGGGGTCTCCCTGTGCTTCAGATAGGGACAGAGCTCGAAACTCCCCAGCGAATGAGGTAAAGACGGAATGAACAGTTGGTCGGGCAACGATTCCGGTTGAAGCGGATCCATCCTATGCCTCATCAGTCTCTGGTGCGCGTTGAGCTTTTTTATTCCTTTCCGTCTTTAAACCCACCTCCCGAAATAGGTTTCATAATAAGTTGAAAAATAACTAGAATGAACACCATCTGGAGCTATGTCTGAAAGTATATTAATGTAGGTACGCTTAGCGCTTGGTAGGTCAGGAGCAGAGGTTGTAGTATAGTAGTTCCAAATCCAACTTCTTCTGAAGCAGGGGATATCCCGTACGCTTGTTTTCAAAAAGTAATGCAATCAAAAAGCATTCTATGAATGAATTCCTTCATAGCCTTACTTAATAGATAGAGTAGAGAGAAATGGGAGTAAGCCTTTGGTATTCTGTTCTTATTGCTTAGTTCCTGTCTATCTCTATCTATCAAAATTTCCCCTCTTTGCTTCTTTTGTTTGAAATAGGACCGGGCCGGGTATAATCCGGTTGTAAAGAAAGAAACCCCCGGAGTGGTTCATCGTCAAAAGAAGGGTTGTAGCATTTCCTATTGATTTGTCTAGGGGATGTAAAAGAGGGCTTTCTCATCTAAAGGCAGGGGGGAGCTTTCTCACTATACAATGACCACTACGAACGAAGGACCAACGACGATGAAGGAAGAGAAGGAGGAGGAGTAGGAGCTAGCCTTTGTAGATGTAAAAGAGGGCTTTCTCATCTAAAGGCAGGGGGGAGCTTTCTCACTATACAATGACCACTACGAACGAAGGACCAACGACGATGAAGGAAGAGAAGGAGGAGGAGTAGGAGCTAGCCTTTGTAGAGGCGGAATCGAATGATTACGAGATAGACAATGAGACAAAGGAGAGCACTTAGACAATTCACTTTGAACGAAGGACCAACGACGATGAAGGAAGAGAAGGAGGAGGAGTAGGAGCTAGCCTTTGTAGAGGCGGAATCGAATGATTACGAGATAGACAATGAGACAAAGGAGAGCACTTAGACAATTCACTTTGAAGTTTTTGGTTTCTTTTTTTTGGGGAGGTTTTTTACTACTTTTTATCTTTCGAACGAAGCACCCCATCCTGTATTGGGTCTTCGTTCAATCCTGTTCGTTTTTTATAACCAAACTTTATTGTGGTTTTCCTTTAGTCATAGGGGAGGGAAGTACTGGGCTTCTTTCTGCAATGTCGCCAGATTCGTTCGGAAACGTTCCCATTTCCGCTGGACAGTCGTCCCTCGATTCTGCCGAGGACTTCCGTCGCTGTCTGGATTCTCTAGAGGGGGACGAAAACGAGGTAAACTCAGCGTTGCCT